AATTGTTCTCTGATAGCACCTGCCCCCGTAGAGATTTCTCGGTTTCGAAATGTCTCGAAACCTTGAGTAGTAAAAAAGAGTGGGATGCTGTATTTCCAGGATTGGATTTCATATTCGAATGAACCTCGTAATCGTAAGAAAGTAGGTTTTTTAGCTATGGACCTAGCAAAAGAAAAATCGAGATAGGTTCCTATAGTATTGGATCCCCCCCTCACAATCGGACGTGAAGGTTTCCTCTCATCCGGCTCAAGTAGTTACACCAAATAAAGAAAGGGGTTCTTCTTCTGTTTAAACTTTGTTCGAGAAAACCCTATAAAAAGCTACTCTTTACTCAAGTTCCCAGTAAGGACCAGCCTTTCATTTATTCATTCTTATCTTATTTTATTTTTTATTTTCACTCTAACCTTTTTTACTTTCTTTTATGTGTTTACGAAAAAAAAAGGAAATGTGAAATTCTTGAGTAGTCTACTTCCCCTCAAATGATGAATCCCCTGAAAGGAATATTTTGGAACTCGTAAAGGATTTATTTGTCTATATATTGTATTGTTCCATTCGATCTTTTTTAGGTCTCTACTCACCTCGATGGTTATGTGCCATGATATCCCTTGAAGCATATATGCGATATATAAGCTCCCGTAACCATGCCATATTCGCTTGCGCTTGCCTGAACAGAATTTCTTTCTCAAAGAAATGGAATGTATAATTCCACAAAAAGTCTTTTTTCACGAGGTATGACTAACTATTCCTATATTATCTGTTACGGAATCGACCATGGATCAATACCCCTTTTCTTCCATTTTTAAGTCTTGAATATAATTCTGAGCTTCATGTTCCTCCTCCCAAGATACATGTCAGAGCCGGGGGCATCCCAATCAGATTAAATGGGATGACAGTTTCTCAGTCCAAATCTGTCAAATGAAAATTTCGATCAAATCACACATCGCAATATACTAGGCCCTCTAATTCCCTAAGGGGCTTATCTAAAAGATTCGCAATATAACTAGGAAGACGTTTCAAATACCACACATGAGTCACTGGACATGTCAGTTTGATGTATCCCATTTGGTACCTTCGTACCCGAGAATCAACAAATTCCACCCCGCATTCTTCACAAGATTTCGGGTCTTCTTTTTCAGCCCCAATCCCTCGGTAATTTCCACAAGCACAAATCCCACTTTTTATGGGTCCAGAAATTCTTTCACAAAATAATCCATCTTTCTCCGGTTTATTAGTTTTATAATGAAAAGTATAGGGTTTTGTCACCTCTCCAACTATCTCTCCATTGGGTAGAATTTTTTTTGCCCAAGCCTTTATTTGTTGAGGGGAAACTGGTCCAATTCGAAGTTGTTGATGTTTATACTGGTCGATCATAGAATAGAAATTCTGATTCATTGAGATCAAGCTTCCTTCCTATCCATCTGGAAGTTCTTTTCAGATACAAGGAAATGATTCAGTTCCAGGGACAAAGATCGTAGTTCTCGAACGAGCAATCGAAAAGATTCTGGAGCACCCTCTGGGTTAGGTACTGGTGATCCAATAATCGTAGCACCAAGTACTTCTTGACGAGCTCTAATATGATCAGATTTAGAAGTAAGCATCTCTTGTAAAATATGAGCAACACCAAATCCCTCTAGAGCCCAAACTTCCATTTCTCCTACTCTTTGTCCCCCTTGTTTGGCCCTCCCTCTAAGGGGTTGTTGTGTAACAAGTGCGTAATGCCCACTGGAACGTCCATGGATTTTATCATCAACTTGATGAATTAATTTTAGGATATAGGACTTTCCTATTAGAACAGGTTGTTCAAAAAGATCTCCTGTTCTTCCATCAAATATTCTGCTTTTTCCCGGATATTCGGGTTCAAATACCCATGGATTTTTTGTTTGCTTACTGGCTTCATATAATTCAGAAAACACTAGTTTTCTTGAGGCCTCTTGCTCATATCTCTCATCAAAGGGTCCTATTCTATAATGTTTCTTTAGCAGATCCCCCGCTAACCCGAGCGAACATTCAAATATCTGTCCCACATTCATTCGTGAGGGGACTCCTAATGGGTTGAATACCATATCAACGGGCGTTCCATCTTGCAAATAGGGCATATCTTGTCTAGACAAAATCTTAGAAATTATACCCTTATTCCCATGTCTTCCAGCTACTTTATCACCTACTTTGATTTCACGTTTCTGTGAAATATATACACGAATCCTTTCTGGATTATAATTGGAAACCCCCTTTCTATGGATCCATCTCACATCAATAACTCGACCCCTTCCCCCTATAGGTAGTCTGAGAGAAGTTTCTTTTGAAGTGGATACCTGAATGCCAAGTATAGCTCGTAATAATCTATCCTCCGGGGCATATGACGATTCGCTTGCTGTCTGAGGTGTTAATTTACCTACTAAGATATCACCTGTTTCTATCCAAGATCCCAGCATCACAATTCCATTTCTGTCTAAATTTCGGAGTAAACGAGCCTCTAAATGCGGGATCTCCTTAGTGATTC